ATTAGGTCTAACTTTCTTGACCAAACTGCAAGCATGGAACTTGACAAGAAGAACTTAAAAGAAAAGGACAATTGAAGTAACTTCGAATCAACTTTTGTTGGGGTTCAAAAAACGAATAAAAATAAATAAAAAAAAGTAAATTCAAGGAAGATTTCCCTTTTTCAGGGGGCCCCTCGGGGGTCGTGGAAAGCTGGAATACAATGAGTTAAAATAAGAAGGAATAGGGGACTACCGTTTGCTCCAAAAAGAGGATGAAATCCATCCTATTGAAAAAGAAATAATCCGAAATAGAAAGAACTTTTTTTCAAATTAAATTCCTTATTTATCTTTTATTCCAAAATTCCCCCGAAAATCCAATTTCATTTTTCAATGGGATTAGATGATCTAGTTCTTAATATTATTAGTTTACTTAATTGACAGATTCCACAACAAATCTCTTGATTCGGAATTAGGGACTTATGTTCCGTCTGATGAATCGATTTTCTTTTTTTTTTTACACTTCTGTATCTCACTCTATCTTGTTTTTTAGTATTATCTAAAATAACCGATGAATTTTGAATTTTCCATAACTTAGGTAAGTGCTTTACCAACATATGTAGTGTAGTAAAAAAAAAAAAATGGAATTTAACCCCTTCATGCTTACTATAACTAGTTATTTCGGTTTTCTACTGGCTGCTTTAACTATAACCCCAGCTATATTTATTGGCTTGAACAAGATACGTCTTATTTGAAATGAATTGAATGAATAAGTCAGAAAAGAAGAATCTTTCTTTTGTATTCCTGGTATTCTAGACTCTTTTCCACACTAATTACCAATTCTTTTCTTGGTCATTGAGATTCGTGGATAATTTAGACTATTATTTAGAGATAGATCGTACCTCTTTTTTTATCCCCTCGAACAAATCGAAATGATTGAAGTTTTTCTATTTGGAATCGTCTTAGGCTTAATTCCTATTACTTTAGCGGGATTATTTGTGACTGCGTATTTGCAATACAGGCGTGGGGATCAGTTGGATCTTTGATTGAATAATATTTCTTTTTTGATTGACCTCCTCTCTGGTCTAGAGGAGGTCAAATTGGAGTTGCAATTCCACTTTTTTTTAAGTTATTTTAGTTTCGACATAAGATATATGGAATCACGCTCTGTAGGATTTGAACCTACGACATCGGGTTTTGGAGACCCGCGTTCTACCAAACTGAACTAAGAGCGCTTTCAAAACAAAAAAAAGAAAATCCTTTTCTACTCCTAACGTGTCTCACGTCCGTATAGTATCCACAAATTCAAGTTATACCCACTTTAATCGATCTCCCCGCTACTGCCCGAAGAGAGAATTAATAGGTAGGGATGACAGGATTTGAACCTGTGACATTTTGTACCCAAAACAAACGCGCTACCAAGCTGCGCTACATCCCTTTTCCAAATTGTTGTACAATGCCATTGTACACAATTCCTTTCTTGTTTTCCACATCGTAATTTTCTTCTATTTCTTTATCGATATAGAACTTTCTTGTCATTTCTTGTTTTTGGTCTGATATAATCAAGGAAGGGTATAAACTAAAATCCAGTCGAATTTCACCTATAAAAGAAAGACTACTATTCCTTAGTAATGTATAGGAAGAAGGGGTCATCTTTTTTAGGGATAGGAAAATCTCGTCTATACGGTTCATTCTATATATATAGAATATTGATTTTGTTTTTTTAGTTAGGAATTTCGCCTAAAGAAAAGAAATAAAAAGGATCTTGGGCAAGAGTATCTGATCATATATGTATTCCAATACGGAAGGAGGATTTTCAATGCGGGATATAAAAACATATCTCTCTGTAGCACCCGTGCTAAGTACTCTATGGTTTGGGGCTTTAGCAGGTTTATTGATAGAAATCAATCGTTTATTCCCAGATGCTTTGTCATTCCCTTTTTTTTCATTCTAGTTATTCCTATGCGAGAGATAGAATTCTTCGTGACATGACGAAAATTTTCCCTTTTTGAATTCTTTTTTAGTATATGAAGCAAAAAGAAAGAAAAGATGGATAAGGATTGTATTCTTTAATTATTTCTCTATGTTTTATTACTTAATTTACGAATTTCCAAAATTTTTTATTCTATTGGATTGGATTCGTTCGAGAATTCGAAGAATTACAACAAAATCTTTAGAAATCACATTTTTAGTTAGGAACTTCTATGGATTTTATTCTTCTTCTTTGGATCCAAAATAGAAGAATAAAAGAATAGGTATAAGAATTAAGTTAAGTCATCCAAAAAGGAAAGGAGGTTCATGGCTAAGGGCAAAGATGTTAGAATCCGAGTTATTTTGGAATGTATTAGTTGTGTTCGAAAGGGTACCAATAAGGAATCGACGGGGATTTCTAGATATAGTACTCAAAAGAATCGCCACAATACACCCGGACAATTAGAATTAAGAAAATTTTGTCGTTATTGTCGCAAGCATACGACTCATAATGAAATAAAGAAATAGGAGCATCGTGTGTTCTATTTTTCCAAAGAAGAGAAAGAGTAAGAACTTCTTATTAAATATATACAACATAGATAGAATACAAAATACAAATCAACCCATCTGATTTTAGGTAGATATTATTTCATATGTATAGAGGGTTTTGATTTTTATATATTTGGATTTTTTATATTTATATTTAGTATATGAATCAAATAATATATGGACCAAAGAAAGACTACTTCTTCTGGTTCTAGATCAAAAATTAATAAAATAAAGAAATCCATTTTTTTTTTTTTCAAATTTTTAAATAAGGAATAAATCATGTATATATCTAAACAACCTTTTCGTAAATCTAAGCAACCCTTTCGTAAATCCAAACAAACTTTTCATAAATCTAAACAAACTTTTCGTAAATTCAAACAACCTTTTCGTAAATCCAAACAACCTTTTCGTAGGCGTTCTCGAATAGGCCCGGGGGATCGAATTGATTATAGAAACATGAGTTTAATTAATCGATTTATTAGTGAACAAGGAAAAATATTATCCAGACGAATAAATAGATTAACCTTGAAACAACAACGATTAATTACTCTTGCTATAAAACAGGCTCGTATTTTATCTTTCTTACCATTTCGTAACTATGAGAATGAGAATGAGAAGCAATTTCAAGCCCAAGCAATTTCAATAATTACAGGTCCTAGACACAGAAAAAATAGACATATTCCTCAATTAACACAAAAGTTCAATTCCAATCGAAACTTAAGAAACTCCAACCATAATTTAAGAAACAACAATCGAAACTTAAGTTCCGATTGTTGATGTTTTATTCGAAAGGGTCAGACTTATATATAAAGAAAGTAATCCAGTTTTGATTCTTGTGTTTGTTATAAGAAAGAAAAATGGGAAAAAAGAAATAGTTTTTTTATTTATTGCAACATGCTCGTTGATTCCTACCACTTAATCTTAATTTATTGTATCTTCCCGGAGTTCCCTCTCCGGGAATTCGGTTTTCATTATTCCTGTATATTACTTTTTTATTCTTTAATTGAAGGTCCTTATTTTATTGGAAATCGTGTAAAGATTATTTGGATTTAATACAGCTACTTGTGCAAGCATTTTACGATTAAGAATCAATTCCTTCTTGGACAGATTGTGTATTAATTTACTATAACTATTGAATACGTTATATACCCGTGTTGCTGCGTTTATCCGAGTGATCCACAAACGACGAAAATCCCTCTTTTGCCTGCCTCTATCTCGATGAGAAGAAACAAAAGCTCTTCTTACTTGTTGAGTAATCATTCGATTAAGTCTTAAATGAGCCCCTCTAAAGTTTGAGGCAAATGAACGCATTTTTGTTCGTCGTCTCCGAGCTATATATCCTCGCGGAACTCTGGTCATTGAATCAAATTAACCTTAATGAATAACTAATGATTTCTCTTCTTTTAACCCTCTTTTTACCATTAATAACAAAACGGATTATTCCGATATATAAAATATTAATTCCAATGGCTTTTGCTACTATAACCTTCCCAACCACGATTTTTTATTCTATTCAGTTATTTCGCATAGAAATAACAAATTCTAACGATACTAAAAAAACAGTGGGTTCCATCGTTTCTATGGTTCCCTTTTAAACGGTGAGGCCCTCTCTATACACCGGAGCCCTTTCTTTTATTTCATCAAAAGGTATTGTGAACTTGTATAGTTCACATTCTTTAGCTCTACCTATCCATTATAGAGTAAATAGCTCTTTTCACAATAAGAGTTATTCATACAGTGACGGTATTTAATTATGAAAGTTGGCTAAGTAGCTAACCTTTTAGTCCGTTCTTTTAAGATAAAGGAGCATAAGCCTTTTTCTTTTTATTACTATTTCCTCCGCTTAATGGATAACCATTTGTTACCAATGGGGGAATTGCCTCTTCCAATCTAGATGATTGGATTTGCACCAAAGGAAACCATAAATTCCATATACCATAGAAATCTAGGATAGAGAAGCTCTATCCTAGATTTCTATGGTACCGATCATGGATACTTCAAAAATTTTATTATTTGTTTGAACTCATGATCTGAACGAGTCGCACATACACCCTAGCACATGTTCCTCGACGCTGAGGACATCCCTTAAGCGCGGCAGATTTTCTAGCATTTCGTATTGGCTGTCTTGCATTTCTAATAAGTTGTTTAACGGTTGGCATGTTCTATGTATATATAAAATGGATTGGTTTAGATCGATCTTAACCTGATGATTCATCATCATGAAGTATTTCTATTTTCTATAGCATCAAATCTGAATTTAGGTTTGAAATAAATTTACAAGAAAGCCACCCACTACCAATCCTTAAACATTTCTGGAAACCACACTGGATCAGTATCGCAGTGCTCGTCAATCATTTCATCCCCTACAATATCGACAAGCCCATAAGCTTTGGCTTCGTCTGCTGACATAAAAACATCTCTTTCCATGTCTTCGGATACAACCCAAAAAGGCTTACCTGTTCTTAGTGCATAAACCCTTGTGATCATTTCGCGAACTTTGTGTAACTCTTCCACTTCTAGTAAAAATTCTTGTGTCCTTGCCCGATAATAAGCACTAGCAGGTTGGTGAAGCATAATCCTAGCGTGAGGGAAGGCTATACGCTTGGTGGGTTCTCCTCCAAGCAGAATGAAGGAGGCCATGGACGCGGCTATTCCGAGGCATATTGTATATATATCAGGTGTCACCGTTTGCATCGTATCAAAAATCGCCATTCCTGAGATTAGCCACCCACCAGGGGAGTTTATAAACAAAAAAATGTCGCTACTTGCATCTTCTATACTGAGATATACCATCAGACCTGTAATATGATTCGTGATCTCGCAACGAATCTCTTGACCTAAAAAAAGTGTCCTTTCTCGATACATAACATTGTATAAGTCAACCCAAGTCGCTTCTTCATCTCCGGGAATCCGGTAAGGTACTTTTGGAACACCAATGGGCATATTAGATTAATATTATTAAATTTAAGTAAGAAAACTAAACTTTAATATGGAAACGTAAGAATGGAAGAGAAAGAAAGAATCCGCAGTTTATTATCTTCATTTTTTTCTTATTCTATAAGAATACTATAGATTCTATTAATACATAGATTGAAATAATACATAGCATAGATTGAAAGATTTTACATATAAGGAAGGTAAGACGGATTGAATAAAGAAAAAGGAATCCTTGATTCAAATGATAAACAAAGAGGGATTAAGGATCTATTCTTCCTTTTTCCAAATAGCCCAAGCTACCCATTGCATATTGTCACTTATCGAGTATAGAATAGATCTGCTTCTCTTTCCTCTTACAAACAGAATTGGCTTGTTATTTTTAATGGAATGAAATAAATATTCACGCTTTCTGACATAGAATCCCCTAGAAGGGTTAGGTACATAGAATATGTATGGATAGTCTTTTCCACTGCGATAAAATAAAGCGACATCGTGTCTATTTTTCTTTGCTAAAGGGGTATTTCCATGGGTTTGCCTTGGTATCGTGTTCATACTGTCGTATTGAATGATCCGGGTCGATTGCTTGCGGTGCATATAATGCACACAGCTCTAGTTTCTGGTTGGGCTGGCTCGATGGCTTTATACGAATTAGCGGTTTTTGATCCCTCTGATCCTGTTCTGGATCCAATGTGGAGACAAGGTATGTTCGTCATCCCCTTCATGACTCGTTTAGGAATAACCAATTCGTGGGGTGGTTGGAGTATTTCAGGAGGAACTGTAACAAATCCGGGTATTTGGAGTTATGAAGGTGTGGCAGGTGCGCATATTGTGTTTTCTGGCTTGTGTTTCTTGGCAGCTATCTGGCATTGGGTATATTGGGACCTAGAAATATTCTGTGATGAGCGGACGGGAAAACCTTCTTTGGATTTGCCCAAGATCTTTGGAATTCATTTATTTCTTGCAGGGGTGGCTTGTTTCGGCTTTGGTGCATTTCATGTAACGGGTTTATATGGCCCTGGGATATGGGTGTCCGATCCTTACGGACTAACTGGAAAAGTACAAGCTGTAAATCCTGCATGGGGTGCAGAAGGTTTTGATCCTTTCGTTCCGGGAGGAATAGCTTCGCATCATATTGCTGCGGGTACATTGGGCATATTAGCGGGCCTATTCCATCTAAGTGTCCGTCCGCCTCAACGTCTATACAAAGGATTACGTATGGGCAATATTGAAACTGTACTTTCCAGTAGTATCGCTGCTGTTTTTTTTGCTGCTTTCGTAGTTGCCGGAACTATGTGGTATGGATCAGCAACTACCCCAATCGAATTATTTGGGCCTACTCGTTATCAGTGGGATCAGGGGTACTTTCAGCAAGAAATATATCGAAGAGTTAGCGACGGCTTAGCCGAAAATCTTAGTTTATCAGAAGCTTGGTCTAAAATTCCCGAAAAATTAGCCTTTTATGATTATATTGGTAATAATCCAGCAAAGGGGGGATTATTCAGAGCAGGCTCAATGGACAATGGGGATGGAATAGCTGTTGGATGGTTAGGACATCCCGTCTTTAGAGATAAAGAAGGACGCGAGCTTTTTGTACGTCGTATGCCTACTTTTTTTGAAACATTTCCGGTAGTTTTGGTAGATGAAGAGGGAATTGTGAGAGCGGACGTTCCTTTTAGAAGAGCAGAATCCAAATATAGTGTTGAACAAGTAGGCGTAACGGTGGAGTTCTATGGTGGCGAACTTAATGGAGTAAGTTATTCTGATCCTGCTACTGTAAAAAAATATGCACGGCGTGCTCAATTAGGGGAAATTTTTGAATTAGATCGAGCTACTTTGAAATCAGATGGTGTTTTTCGCAGCAGTCCAAGGGGTTGGTTCACTTTTGGTCATGCTACCTTTGCTTTGCTCTTCTTTTTCGGACACATTTGGCATGGCGCTCGAACCTTGTTCCGAGATGTTTTTGCTGGTATTGATCCAGACTTGGATGCTCAAGTGGAATTTGGAACATTCCAAAAAGTTGGAGATCCAACTACAAGGAAACAGGCAGCCTGATATCACATTGCTATGGTATCTTTCATCTCTCTTTTTTGATTTGACATGAGGAACATCTCCTGTCCTTTCTTTGACTCTTTTTCTTTTTTTATATGGGAAATGATCCCAAATGATAAGTGAATAGGTGTGGAAGTTATAATTGTAAATAAACCAGGATCGAATCTATGGAAGCATTGGTTTATACGTTCCTTTTAGTTTCGACTTTAGGGATAATTTTTTTCGCTATTTTCTTCCGAGAACCACCTAAGGTTCCGACTAAAAAATGAAATAATTTAATTGAAGAAAAGAAATAATTTCATTGAAGTAAGAAGTCCCCCGGAGGGGAGACTTCTTACTTCAATTAGTCCCCGTGTTCTTCGAATGGATCTCTTAATTGTTGAGAGGGTTGCCCAAACGCGGTATATAAGGCATACCCAGTAAAGCTTACAAGTAAACCAGATATGGATATGGCGACTAAAGTTGCTGTTTCCATTTTTATAGAATTTCAAGATTACAATGGATCTATGAAAAGATCGTGTATTTACAACTACAACGGAATAGTATACAAAGTCAACACCAATGATTAAATGGAATTTATGGCTACACAAACCGTTGAAGATAGTTCTAAACCTAAGCCAAAACGGACTGGCGCAGGTAGTTTATTGAAACCCTTGAATTCGGAATATGGGAAAGTAGCTCCGGGTTGGGGGACTACTCCTTTTATGGGAGTCACAATGGCTTTATTCGCGATATTCCTATCTATAATTTTAGAAATTTATAATTCTTCTGTTTTACTGGACGGAATTTTAACGAATTAGGTTTCTACTAACTAAAACTATGACTTCATAGTTTTTCCATCCAAAAGAAGCCTTTCTACTTTAAGCTCCACATTTCTAGACATTCTGGTAGTTCGACCGTGGATTTTTTTGTTTCGGTATCTCTGGAATATGAGTGTGTGACTTGTTAGAAGGGATCCTATTGATAATATATAGAAAGGGCCTGTTATCTCTATCAAGATGATTCTAATTCGTCGGATATTATTTATTCTAGTATCTGGAACACGAAATACATAGAGTGGATCAAGAAAAAAAAAGGAACTATGATTCATACTCACTATTTAAACCTCGCAACCAGACTGAAAAAAAAATTCAAGTAGTTCAAAGAAATTTTCTTCCTTCCAATTTAGTTTACCCAAAGGAGAACTCTTTTCTCTTTCAATAAATGATCATCAAGCGGTTCTTATTCGAGGAACCCTTACCTTTTGTTTAGCTTGAGACTCAATCATCGTGGCTCTAGTATGAATCTAAGGTTTTAATTGAATTGATTCATAGGATCGCAACAAGATAATTTCTATCAGAAAACCACTATAAAAAAAATAGGGAAGAGAAAAGTCAAGAGGCCTCTAATGATCAACATAAGGGAAAGAAAGACAGATGAGCCAACTTGAGATTTTTTGGCATTATCATCACAAAGAAGAAATTCTGGATTTTTCTTATTTCATATCTTCAAGGCAAATCGATCCAATACCGTGGCTGATGAAGTTTTGAACCTTTTTTCTAATATCCGTTGAAAATTTGTGTGTTTCTGTTTGAGCCGTACGAGATGAAATTTTCATATACGGTTCTCAGAGGGGGAGTCGGGCTAGTTACCTATCTCAATAAAGTATATGATTGGTTTGAGGAACGTCTTGAGATTCAGGCAATTGCGGATGATATAACTAGTAAATATGTTCCTCCTCATGTCAACATATTTTATTGTTTAGGGGGAATTACACTTACTTGTTTTCTAGTACAAGTCGCTACCGGTTTTGCTATGACTTTTTACTACCGACCAACGGTTACAGAGGCTTTTTCCTCCGTTCAATATATAATGACGGAGGCCAACTTTGGTTGGTTAATCCGATCAGTTCATCGATGGTCAGCAAGTATGATGGTTCTAATGATGATCCTGCACGTATTTCGTGTGTATCTCACAGGTGGATTTAAAAAACCCCGTGAATTAACTTGGGTCACAGGTGTGGTTTTGGCTGTATTGACTGCATCATTTGGTGTAACTGGTTATTCTTTGCCTTGGGATCAAATTGGTTATTGGGCAGTCAAAATTGTTACAGGTGTACCTGAAGCGATTCCAGTAATAGGGTCCCCTTTAGTGGAATTATTACGTGGAAGTGCTAGTGTGGGCCAATCCACTTTGACTCGTTTTTATAGTTTACATACCTTTGTACTACCTCTGCTTACTGCCGTATTTATGTTAATGCACTTTCCAATGATACGTAAGCAAGGTATTTCGGGTCCTTTATAGGGAAGGCATATCATAGAGAATTCTAATACTTATATATCATATCGGGTAGGTTGTGGTATTTCATTGCTACAAACATGGGTTATTGTAAAATAAGACATGTCATTTGGATACTTCTCTTCGACTTCGAAGTATTTTTATACAAATAGTTGAAGTGAATTTTACGAAAGAAAATAAGGCGGATTATGGGAGTGTGTGACTTGAATTATTGATTTGGCCATGCAGATAGAGAATTGGATCTGCCACATTAGAATTCACGACCAAAGGTGTCTCCGCATCCAATCAACACGTAAGTCCCCTATCTAGGAAGGATAGGCTGGTTCACTCGAGGAGAATATTTTCTATGATCATACCCCAATCATGTCATCCATGAACAGGCTCCGTAAGATCCCATAGAGTATAAATGGAATAAGTCATGTGATATGATCCAATTCTATATTTATTAAACTTACTTTTTATTATAGTATGGAAATGCATTCATTTTCTTTGCATCGATTTCGATCCGCAATACTATCGGAGTAAAATAAGGGATCTAAGGAAGAACGCAGGCTAAACTTTTTTATTTTTTATTAGTAACAAGTAAATACTTTGTTTGGACATAAGAAACTTGCGATATCGAGGGGATAAACACCAACTAATCAAGAGACAATCCACAAAGCAATTGATCATGATCAAATTTGTAAGCCCACTTGGATATTGAGCATTTAAGCATAAGAATAGGATTCTTTTCAATGAGTAGTTATAGGCGCAACTTCGGAAAAGATCATTTGATAAAGCTTTTCTTACCTTGAGTCATTGAGTCATTATATACCCTATTCTATCGTGGATCCTCCACGGTCTTATTTCTTTCATTCTTGCTCGAGCCGGATGATGAAAAATTCTCATGTCCGGTTCCTTTGGGGGATGGATCCTAAAGAATTCACCTATCCCAATAACAAAGAAACCTGACTTAAATGATCCTGTATTAAGAGCAAAATTAGCTAAAGGGATGGGACATAATTATTATGGGGAACCCGCGTGGCCCAACGATCTTTTATACATTTTTCCAGTAGTAATTCTAGGTACTATTGCGTGTAATGTGGGTTTAGCGGTTCTGGAGCCGTCAATGATTGGTGAACCGGCGGATCCGTTTGCAACTCCTCTGGAAATATTACCCGAGTGGTACTTCTTTCCCGTATTTCAAATACTCCGTACAGTACCCAATAAGTTATTGGGCGTTCTCTTAATGGTTTCTGTGCCAACGGGCTTATTGACAGTACCCTTTCTAGAGAATGTCAATAAATTCCAAAATCCATTTCGTCGCCCAGTAGCTACGACCGTTTTTTTAATCGGTACTGCAGTAGCTCTTTGGTTAGGTATTGGAGCAACATTACCCATTGATAAATCCTTAACTTTAGGTCTTTTTTAGGGATTTTTCGAGTTGATTCATTCAACCGCGAAGTCCCCTGCATGGGTATCTAGGAAAAAGTGACTTTCAAGTGAATCTTCCCTAGATACCTAAAATCTATTTTATTATGATCCATTTCGCGAAAATATAGATTGTGACAAAGATGCAAAATTGCTTTCTTTTTTCTTTTTATTCTAACTCAAAAAAGAAGAAGAGGAATAAATTGCAATGATTTAAAGCGAGAACTTGTTCTTAGGTAAATCAATTGGGAGATGCTTCTCTAGAGTGTCCCATATCAGTTTTCCATCTTCCATACGAAAACTGTTAATTCGCATAAGATCTTCTTCAGTCTTACTCAAAAGGTCCAATAGTGTATGTATATTGGCCCTTTTGAGACAATTATACGTTCTAGAAGGCAATTCTAATTGATCAATAAAAATACAATTCAATGGAATTCCTTTTTTGTTTTTCTTTAGATTAGTGAATTTTTTTTGAAAGGTTAAAAGGGGTGGAGTAAACCTGTTTTTATTTTCTTCGAAACTAGTGCCCTCTTCCTCTGCGTGTAGAAAAGGAAGAAATAAATCAATCAAATTACGAGAAGCTTCATAAAGCGCTTCTTTAGGAGTTAAACTTCCATTGGTCCATATTTCTAAAAAAAGTATCTCGTGTTTTTCATTTCCATTCCCACAAGAAAAAATACTATAATTCACATTTCGAACAGGCATAGATACAGCATCTATAGCATAACTTCCATCTTGAGAGTTCTTTCTGAGTTCCGTATGATATCCGCGATCTCTCTTGATCTGTAACTCAATACAGAAATCAATGGGCTCTCTCAAGTTAGCTATAGGTTGTGTCGTATCAACGATTTCTACGGAAGGCGGTAAGATTATATCTTGAGCGGTTATGTATCTAGGACCTTTGACGTAAATTGATGCGTCTCTAACTCCATAGAGATTACTTCTCAATACAATTTCTTTCAAATTTAGTAAAATTTCTTGTATGGATTCTTCAGTACCTACTATTGTGGAATATTCGTGTGGCACGTTCCTAAATTTGGCGCGTGTGATACATGTTCCTTCTATTTCTCCAAGTAAAGCTCTTCGCAAGGCAATACCGACAGTATCTGCTTGACCTTTTCTAAGCGGAGACAGAATGAAACGACCATAATAAAGACGTTTACTATCTACTCTTGATTCAACACACTTCCACTCTAGTGTTTGAGTGGATCCTGTTACCTCCTCTCGAACCATAACAGACTAGTATTATTATTTGATCATTGAATCGTTTATTTCTCTTGAAAGCGGTTTCATTTTTTTACAGACGTCTTTTTTTAGGAGGTCGACATCCATTATGCGGCATAGGTGTTACATCGCGTATACAACTTAACCGTACACCACTTTTAGCAATGGCTCGTAATGCGGCATCTCTTCCGCTACCAGCACCTTTTACCATAACTTCTGCTCGTTGCAAACCCACTGTACGAATAGCATCTACTGCTGTTCTTTGACCAGCATAGGGTGATGCTTTTCTTGAGCTTTTGAATCCACAAGTACCTGCGGAGGACCAGAAAACGACCCGACCTTGCGGGTCTGTAACGGTTATAATGGTATTGTTGAAACTGGCTTGAACATGAATAACCCCTTTTGTTATTCTACGTGTACTCTTCCGTAAACTAAAACGGGCATTCCTACGCAAACCAATACGCACTTTCTTACGTGAACCTATTTTTGGTATAGCTTTTGTCATATTTTATTATCTCATAAATATGAGTTCGAAATAACAAAAAGAAAAAAAGATACAAAGATATCCGTTTCAGGCTAAAATATATCCTTTACTTTATTTTTTTTATTTGCAATTTGGACATTTCCGTAGGTACTTTTTTTTTACTTTTTAGAAAGAAAAGCTCCTTTTTCGAAAGATTACCCCTGTCTTTGTTTATGCTTCGGATTGGAACAAATGACTCTAATTCGCCCACGCCTGCGAATCAGTCGACATTTTGTACAAATTTTACGAACGGAAGCTCTTATTTTCATATATAGGTATTCCTTTCTTAAACTATGAATCTATTCTTTTGGAAAAAATGAGTCTCTTCACTTAAATTTGGAAACTTAGAAGTTATTACCCCAGAAAAACCTAATCCTTTGAATCTTTGGTATCCTTCAAATCTTCAGTATCCTTCGAGTCTTCGGTACGCTTCAAATCCTTATGGGGAAGTCTATAAATTATACGACCCTTGCTGGAATCATAACGACTTACTTCAATTTTGACCCTATCCCCCATCAGTATTCGTATAGAGCTAGACCGGATCTTTCCTGAAATATAGCCCAGGATGACGGTATCATTCTCTAGGCGAACGCGGAACATTCCGTTGGGTAGGGCTTCCGTAACTAAACCTTCGAAAGTTACTTTTGCTTCTCTCGGTTTTTTTTTTTCTGTCATATTTTTTTCTCCTATTTTTCGATTTTTATTTTCAAAATAGGAAGTTCGAGATAGAATTCGGGTACTATGGGTGGGACTATTACCATATATAACATAAAACTTCTCCCCCAATTCTGTTTAGTCGAGCTTCTCGATCTGTCATTATACCTCGAGAAGTAGAAAGAATAGCAATTCCCATTCCGCCCAAAACCTTAGGAATTCCTTGATAGTTGGCATAAATTCGTAAGCCAGGTCGGCTGATACGCTTTAAAAAGGTTCTAGTTCTATATATTCCTTTTCTAGTCTTTCTCTTTTGATGTCGCAAAGTTGAAACCAAGAAATATCTGTTACTTTCCTGATGTTTCCGAACACTTTCAATAAAACCCTCTCGTAGAAGTATTTTAACAATGTTTTCGGTAATATTTGTGGATACTACTCGAACAGTTCCTTTTTTATTCATGTCTGCGTTTCTTATAGAGGTTAGTAAATCAGCAATAGTGTCCTTTCCCATAAGACTCTAATTCTAGGTTCCTCCTAATTTTTCTATAATCAACATGTTTTCCTTTTCTTTAAATTTTGGATTTTAAAGCATATACGTGAGACACAATCTACTAATTTTTTCTTTAATCTATAATCTATATCTCGTCTACTAGTATTTATAATACTTCAGGAGCTAATGAAACTATTTTAGTAAAATTCAATTCTCTCAATTCTTCGGCAACCGCGCCAAAAACTCGAGTTCCTTTTGGATTTCCTTTTTGATCAATGATAACTGCTGCATTGTCATCATAGCGTATCATTATACCGTCGTCGCCTTTGAATTCTTTACATGTACGTACAATTACAGCTCGAACTACTTCGCCTCTTTCTAGAGGCATTTGGGGCACTGCGTCTTTGATTACAGCAATAATAACATCACCAATACGAGCATATCGCTGATTACCAGCGGCTCCTATGACTCGAATACACATCAATTTTCGAGCTCCACTGTTATCTGCTACATTTAAAAGGGTCTGAGGTTGAATCATATTATTTTGATTTCAATTTGTTATTTCAATGCAAAAGGATGAAATAAATATTGTCTTTCCAGAAAGAAAAACTTGGGGTTTTTTATCTTCAATACTCCTTTTTTGGGTTCTATATCATATCTCTAATCGAAGAAATTGACTTCGTATGGGCATTTTACTGGCAGCTATAGAGATAGCTGCTCTAGCTACAGTTTCGGATACTCCGCTCATTTCATAAAGTATTCGACCTGGTTTAACAACGGCTACCCAATATTCGGGGGATCCCTTTCCCGAGCCCATACGTGTTTCTGTGGGTCTTATTGTAACCGGTTTGTCGGGAAATATACGCACCCATATTTTTCCACCACGACGTGCATATCGTGTCATTGCTCTTCGTCCTGCTTCTATCTGTCTCGCGGTGATCCAAGCGGGTTCAAGTACTTGAAGAGCATATCTACCAAAACAAATATGATTACCTCGGCAGGATTTTCCCTTCATTCTTCCTCTATGTTGTTTACGAAATCTAGTTCTTTTGGGGTTATAGTCGATGGTTCTTTCTTAGTTCCATCTCTACTACAAAACTGGACATGAGAGTTTCTTCTCATCCAGCTCCTCGCGAATGAAATGAGAAAGCGTGCGAATTTCATTTCTCTAATTCCATAATATTCAAAAATATTATAGATGGATACACATCAATATATAATAGAAAAAGTTAGGTTTTTTTGATTTTGACTTTCTTAAAATAGAAAAATAAATATATATTCAAGAAATAAAAATTATAGTCAAGAAAGAAGATCTAGAATATATTCAAATTCAATATTTATATAAAATGTAGTCCTTCTTTATTTTTTTTTTGAATCCCCTTTTTTTTTTATTCTTATTGAATCGTGGTAAAGTATTCTAATCCAATAAGGATTTCGCGGGCGAATATTTACTCTTTCCTGTCTTATTTGTTAATTTAGAACTTTATCAAATAAAGCAATTTTTTTGGTTTGTTCCGCCATCCCACCCAATGAAGTGTTAGGATTCTTTTCAATAAAATCCTATGTAGTCATAGGTTTTGTCGTTCCCACAGCTTCTCCTTTAATGGTTAGGTTTGAATCCTGCAATGGAGCTTCCAAAAAATTTCTTTCCGAGTCAATTTTCTCAGTTTTATTAACCCGGCTGCTCTTTATTTATTGCTTTATATTTTTATTTGTTGTTTCAAAAGTTACGATTTCGAATTCTCTCTTTTTTTTTATTATTTTATTATTTATATTGATGCTTTATCACATTGCCTTTTTTTTATGATGTAATTCATAGACCATACACATTGGAATCCTATATCTTTCTTATTCTTCTTCCTTCTATCTATCATCCCTCCTTTTATCCACATCCCTTTAGTTTTGCTTCACAGCCTAGAATCTGGTTTCCTTTGTAGAGAAAAAAATGCAGTTGCTACAACTATATGATAGATCTACTCATTTTTGATAGATGTATTTATTCACATAGTGACTGTTTCTTAGTTAGGATCTCGACAATACGAAGCAATAGGTTGGTTATTAGTTAATTTTCTATTATTACTAAGTTTTTTTTCTATTTTTAGTAGGGTTCAGCCAATTTTTTTTAATCTCCATTTTTGACCCTAAAGAAAAAAATAACGAGTCACACACTAAGCATAGCAATTATATTAAAAGATTTATTAATTTTCATTAAATCTTATAGAAAGAGGTATAATTTATTCTTTTTTTTTAGGGATTTTTGGAAAAACAAGGTTCTTGTCTTTTTTATTCTATCACTGGGCAGAATGGGAAGACATGGTTAGTTATTCTTCTTCTACGAATATCCAAATTTTTACACCTAATACTCCATAGATAGTTCGAATTGGATAGCAGCAATAATCAATTTTAGCGCGAATTGTTTGGAGGGGTAGTCTACCCTTTTTGATGCATTCGGCACGTGCAATTTCTTTCCCTGCTAGACGACCCGCAATTTGGATTTTTACTCCCTTTATATCCGCTTTTTTAGTTAATTCAATGGCTTTTTTCATTGCTTTTCGGAATGAAACTCTATTTTTTAATTGGAAAGCTATATATTCCGCAAGAATATTAGGTTGTCTATAAGGTTCTTTAACCTTTTCGATAGCAATATTAAGTCTCTGGTTTACAGAATTAACTTCCTTTTGGAGATCTTTCTCTAATTCTTCGATTGCTCCCTTTTTCTTTAATAAATTGGGGAATCCAATATGTATTATGACGTGGATTGTATCGATTTCTTTTTGAATTTCTATATGTGTAATTACTTCAGAACTTGAGTCTGATTCCATTTTTCTATTCGAGCCTTTTTTCCTATTCTTTTGTATATAGTTCTTGATACAATTCCGTATTTTTTTATCTTCCTGTAGACCTTCAGAATAATTTTTTGGTTGTGCGAACCAAAAGGAATGGTGATTTTGGGTTGTACCAAGTCTGAAACCGAGTGGATTTATTTTTTGTCCCATATTTTTCTATTCTATTTCTTTTTTTTACTGGGAATTGAAATCTTAGATTGATCTAAAGATTATTTAGATTTCTTTACTATATTTAGTACAATTGTTATATTACACATCTTTTTTTTTATAGAATAACTACGTCCTCGAGCTCGAGGTCTGAATTTTTTCATAATAGTACTCCTACTGACTTCGGCTTTAGTGATGAATAAACTCGCTTTGTCGAAATCCCTATAATGAGTAGCATTTGCTGCTGCCGAATAAACCAACTTTAAGATGGGATACGATGCTCGATAAGGCATGAGATTCAGTATCATAACGGTTTCCTCGTAGTAACGCCAGCGAATCTCATCAAGAACTCTTTGTGCTTTGAAAACAGACATATGTATACGTTTTTGTGCTTTGAAAATCCGTTCGAATTTAAGTAGACGATCGGTTGGAACTTTTCTTGCGAGTTTCCTCAGCCCCTTCTTCTTCTTTATCCTAGGGGTATACTTTACCAATTTGAAACTTGTCATAAATAAGGTTATTACCCGCCTATCTTTACTTTATTTGATTATTTGAATCCTATAAATTTTGTTTATTCTGAATCTTTCTATTCTGAATTCAATTAACGACGAGATTTAGTATCCTTTCTTGTACTTTCATAACTCGTGAAATGCCGAGTAGGCACGAATTCCCCCAATTTGCGACCTACCATAGGATTTGTTATGTAAATAGGTATATGTTCCTTTCCATTATGAATCGCGATTGTATGGCCAACCATTGCGGGTAGAATGCTAGATGCCCGGGACCACGTTACTATTATTTCTTTCTCCTCCTTCATATTGACCTTTTCTATTTTTGCCAATAAATGACGAGCTACAAAAGGATTCGTTTTTTTTCGTGTCACAGCTGATTACTCCTTTTTTCATTTTAAAGAGTGGCATCCTATGTCCACTATCTCGATCGAGGTATGGAGGTCATAATAAATAGAATAATAATGAATGGAAAAAGGATAAAATCCTTTAGCTGGATAAGGGGCGGATGTAGCCAAGTGGATCAAGGCAGTGGATTGTGAATCCACCATGCGCGGGTTCAATTCCCGTCGTTCGCCCATCGCATTATTGCAAATTCCAAAAATGCAATTTTCCATATTCCTAGTTACGTATTTACTTACGGCGACGAAGAATAAAACTATCACTATATTTTTTCCTTTTCCTAGTTCTTCTTCCAAGCGCAGGATAACCCCAAGGGGTTGTGGGTTTTTTTCTACCAATGGGGGCTTTCCCTTCACCACCCCCATGGGGGTGGTCCACAGGGTTCATAACTACCCCTCTTACTACGGGGCGTTTACCTAGCCAACACTTAGATCCGGCTCTACCCAAACTTTTTTGGTTCACCCCAACATTACCCACTTGTCCGACTGTTGCTAAGCAGTTTTGGGATACCAAACGGACCTCCCCAGATGGTAATCTTAAAGTGGCCAATTTACCCTCTTTTGCAATCAGTTTCGCTACAGCACCTGCTGCTCTAGCTAATTGCCCACCCCTTCCACGTGTGATTTCTATGTTATGTATGGCCGTGCCTAAGGGCATATCGGTTGAAGTAGATTCTTCTTTTTTCTCAAAAAACCCCTTCCCAAACTGTACAAGCTTCTTCCAAAGCATACGGCTTTCTAGATGTATATGACGATCTCTAGACAGATGGATCTTATATGAATCGTATGATGAAGTACCACATGAGTGGATATATAGAAAAGGAATCCAAATCCGCCGAATCGCTCATGTTATGATCTTCTACATCCTAGGTCTCCGCGTTCCGTCATCTGGCTTATGTTCTTCATGTAGCATTCAGATCGAATGACTCTATGAAATTACGTCGATACTTCCACATATTATGGGTAACGTAGGAGACATCCCTATTTTCACCCGGGGGTCTTAATTACCACTGCTTAGCTTTCAATTCGCCTCTGACCATCAAATTAAATGTGAATAACCCGTCCTCCTCTCTTTGAAACAAGGGGCGCTTCCGGTTCTGTGCGTGCTTCAAACAATTTTGTCTTCTCCATATTACCATATCTCTAGAGTCAATAATTTTCTATGAGGAACTACTGAACTCAATCACTTGCTGCCGTTACTCAACAGTTTTCTGTTGAGGTCTATCCCGTAGAGGTAGTCAAATTGGATCAGTGATCGATTTCTAGGTTTCGTCGTAAACCTAATTGGTTACTTCCAATTACGTAAATCAATAGTTCAAACCGCACTCAAAGGTAGGGCATTTCCCATTGATATAGGAACTTTTGTACCAGAAACAATAGTATCTCCAATTATAGCCCCTCTGGGATGTAAAATATATCTCTTCTCACCATCCCCATAGTGTATGAGACAAATGTATGCATTTCGATTAGGGTCGTATTCTATGGTTACGATTCTACCAGATATGTCTTTTTGATTCCGTCGAAAATCGATTTTACGGTATAGGCGCTTATGACCTCCCCCTCTATGCCTTGCGGTAATGATTCCTCTGGCATTACGACCTTTACCACAACGGTGCCGTCCATGGATCAATTTATTTCGTGGATTGGATTTCACTTGCCTGTCTACGGTTCCCTTGCGTGTGCTCGGGATAGGTGTTTTGTATAAATGTTTCGCCGTATTATTAAGTATTCTCCTTTAGTTCGTTTCTCTATCTAGAAGTGGAATAGAATAACCCGGTTGAAGGGTAATGATCATACGTCTGTAATGCATTGTATGTCCCAGAATAGGTCCCATTCTTCTACCCTTTCCGGGTAGTCGATGGCTATTCACAGCTACTACCTTAACACCAAAGAAGAGTTCGACCCAATGCTTTATTTCTGTCTTAGTGAATCCCGATTCGACATTAAAAGTATATTGATTCTTTCCCAATAAACGAAGACTCTTTTCTGTAAATACTGCGTATTTGATTCCATCCATAAATCGACTTTCCCTCCTATGCTCTGAGTTCCAGTATCGATAAGAATTCGAGTTCTTATTGTTCTTATGTTATGGTATGAATATACCATACCAATTCGTTATGTATGGATGATGGATGAGATTCCATGGATAGAGAGCCAGTTCCAATAGACTTATGGAACGTTCCCGTTCGCGTGCATCCAGCAGGAATTGAACCCGCAAATTTACCAATTATGAGTTGGGCGCTTTAACCATTCAGCCATGGATGCTTAACAGGGATCATCGTACATCGTAAATAACCAATTTTCATATAGAAAGACATATCATAGAAAAATGAAATCGAAAATATTCGGAGATGGCAAATATTCGGAGATGACTATGAAAACACCTCTCCGGATCCTCGAATTGAAAGAGAGATTGAGAGGGATCAAGAATCCTAATTCTCGCTATTTGGAATGGATCCAATTCTATTGAGTCTGACCCATAGTGATCATTTCTCTTTAGCAAAGAATGACCTTGGTTATCAAAGGATTGAACAACCGGGATCCATTTACTTATGATACCTAGTTGACATTGCTAACAAGGATCTAATGAATTATGAGTTTAATAGATCCTCTTTAGCAGAAAGACGTATATTCCTTGCTCATTATCAGACAATCACTTATTCCCAAACCTCGTGTGGGGCTAATCGTTTTCATTTACCATCTCATGGAAAACCCTTTTCGTTCCGCTTAGCCCTATCGGGTATTTTAGTGATAGGTTCTATAGGAACTGGACGATCCTATTTGGTCAAATACCTAACGAAAAATTCCTATTTTCCTTTCATTAAGGTACGAGGGCTTCTTATTCCACAAGAACGAAAGCACCTTTTCATTCTTTCATATACTAGGGGTTTTTACTTGGAAAAGACAATGTTCCATACTAAAGGATTCGGGTCCATAACCACGAGTTCCAGTGCACTAGATCTTGTAGCACTTAGCAACGAGGCCCTATCCATTAGTATTCCACATAAGAAATCCATTATAGAAACTAATACAATTAGATTAGCTCTTCATAGACAAACTTGGGGTTTGCGAGCCAAGATAAGACCGGCTCGGGATCATGGGACCCTTTTCTATCAGATAGGAGGGGATCTTGTACAAAATAGACTTCTAAGTAAAAACCCCATAGATCCTATATCTATCTATATAAAGAGGCAACCGTGTCAGGAAGCGGCTTTTTCTTTGGCCAAACGGTACTTCGAACTTGGAACGAGCATGAAGAGATTAACGAGACTTCTTTCTCTTTTGAGTTTTTCTGGCGGACCGGTCGCGCAAGATCTTTGGTCTTCCCCCGGAACCGATGAAAGAGTGGGTCGCTTCTTATGGACTCGCTCAGAATGATTCTTCTCTATCTATAGTTCATGGCCTATTAGAAGTAGAGGGTGCTCTGGTGCAATCCTTACCGACAGAAAAAGATTGCAGTCGGGTTGATAATAATCGAGTGTCATTACTTCGTCGGTCCGAACCAAGGAATCCGTTAGAAATGTTTTGAAATGGATATTGTTCTCTCTTTGATTAGGGATGCTATATGAAAAGAAGTGGAGTTTGAAAAAGGGAACGGAATGGTCAAACCGGAACTGCTAGAGGAACGAATTTTCAATAGCATAACTTGGGCTCCTAGAATATGGGGCCCTTGGGACAATCTATTTGATTGCAGGGACAGGTACGCTGAATATGACTGGGGATTTTCCTATGGGTATTGGAGCGGGTCCAAGCAGATTAAAGAGGATGGGTTGTCAGAGACTGCTATTTATTCGAATTATTTCTGGTATATTTATCATAAAAAGGGGGAGGTGCAAGAGACTGATTCGGACTTCTTGCAAAGTGGAACAATGCAGTACCAGACACGAGATATATCTTTCAAAGAAGAAGGCTTTTTTCGAATAAGCCAATTGATTTGGGACCTTCGGATCCATTCTTTTTCCTATTCAAAGAGCAGGCCTTTGTCTCTGTGTTTTCACGTCGAGAATTCTTTGCAGATGAAGATGAAGAGATGGCAAAGCGGCTTAGTACCAGTACCTGGAGAAAAAAGCCTCCTAAACATATGGCTAGCAACTGGTTCACCAGGAGTACGCAAGAAAGGCAAAAGCACTACGAATTATTGATTTAGGAATGGGAATGGGCTAGAACCCTGGGTTCTTCCTTATATAATTAATGGTCTTTTCATTCTAATACTCTATCCGAGAGTTCTCAGTATTTAGCAAAGCTGTTCCTATCTAACGGAAGGCTCCTGGATCAAATGACAAAGACATTGTTTGTGGAGAAAGAGGTGGCTTTTACCGGATGAAATGAAACATTTCATTTGTGTAACAGGAGAAAGATTTCCCACTCCTTAGCCGTAAAGATATGTGGCCATGAAAAAGGGAGGGGATTCAGTGGAACAGGATTGGCCGGGCGGTAGAGTCGTGGAAACACTTGTTGATTCCTATTTTGGACCCTAGCTCCATGGAACAATATGCTACTGCGGAAACATGGAAGAATTGCAATCTTAGATCAAAAC